TGACAGTACCAATATCCACTAATCGTTGTTTCCAGATACGGTTGCCGGTTGACATCTCTTCTAATTCGTCGATACGAGAAGCAAATTGTTGTGTGGAGAAATCAATATCTCGACATAAGCCCAGAGGCAGATCTTGTGCCACTCCACCTGGTCGTATGAAACTGGCATGCATTCTGGCTCCCGAGACTCTTTCATAGAATTCCAACAATTTCTCTCGCTCCTCAAAAGCCCACAGGAACGGAGTTGATGCTCCCACATCCATAGCATGAGTAGTTAAAGCAAGTAAATGGTTTGAAATTCGAGTTATTTCACGGAATAACACTCGTATATATTGAGCTCGTAATGGTACCTCGCAATTCAAAAGTCTCTCTACGGCTGAAGAATAAGCGTGTTCTTGGGCCATCATAGAAACATAGATAGGGTCAACGACGGAACGAACAACGAAACTTTACGACAGCTTTTTCGTACACGTTCACTTGCATCACATACACAAGTGCTCTCTGAACCGTGCAATAAGGTTACCCATAACACGGCTCCCCCACTTGAGTTATCTTAGCCCCAGGCCATGCTATTCAATAAGATTGGAAAAACGGCACCGTAAGGTAACAACTAGTATTGAAAGCTGGTCGCCTTTTGAAGCGTTCGCCGGTAACCAAAGCGTATCGTTCCCGCAACTGGGTACTACTTTTATTATAGCTTTTTTAGGTTATGCAATAGAAGGGGGCTTGGTTCTCTATTTCCGGCCCTAGGGGAGCGACCCATTCCCCAGTCTCCCGCATTGCTCAAGTAAGTGTGCGACTCCATATGAGGACCTCCTTCTCTTCTGCCCACTCTCCGTTCACACGGTTTTCAAAACACCGGAGGAAGGGTGGGCAGCAGGTACCATGAGCCCTCTGTCCCACACATCTATCCAGAAGCAAGTGTAGTTCACCGGTTCCACCGAATGCTCCTATCTCTCGGCAAAGATCGTGTGAGTGTGCAGTTATGCTTCGGATGCTTCGCCATAGAATAGATAGACCCAGTTCCCGTTCTTTTCCGGCGCACTCGCTTTATATCTCCGACACACAAGGAAGGACGCGCTGGGAAGGAAGCAGCCCTAGCCTTTGTCCGGCCGATCATTCCGCTGGCATCTCGCATTCACGCCCCCGTTTGACTGCCGCTCGGGGATGTAGTTGTAGATAGGTTAGTCTTAGTGGATCGTTGGCTCCACCTGTTATCTCCTTCTACGACATGCTGTTGTCGTCGACATATGGAATATGTCACTTAGTCATCTCTGCCTCGCTGCGGGTCAGCACCTCCGAAAGAAACGGAGGACTTCATTCAGTGACCCCGCGATCGCCCTCTGAACGATCAGAATAAGGTAAAGCTTGAAGATAAGTTTTGTACTCTATTAATTTCTCAGTCCCTCTAGTCGGGTGGGCGCCGGCCGGTCTTTCGACCAGATCCCCCTAAAAACCGTACGTGCGGGTCTCCCCGCATGCGGCTCACGCCATTCGAGGTGGCCCCCAGCCCAGCATTCATTCGCAAATCTTGTAGTGAAATTGAGACTGCTCAACCTCGGAAGCTGATTCGCGTGTAGGCAGCGCTGTCTGTCGTACCGTTGACTCTATCTATTCATTGAATTTTCTTTTTTCTTTTTCCTTGTCTTCACTCCTCTCCTGTTAAGTCGAGCTGCTTCGCTCCTCACCTGTAAGTCGAGCTGCTTCGCTCCTTTTTTCCAAGAATTCATGCACTTCCCTTTACTCCATAGGGCCTTCTCTAATAGGGAAAAGCCTTCCATTTCCGTCAAATGACCTGGCCTCCCCCGGCTCTTCCACCGTCCGGGCTCCCCTTCCTCCCTATGTGCTATGCTCCCCCGGCGCAGGCCTACCGCGCTTCGCGCCTGCGGCGTTTTCGCCAGACGGTCTTTGCCAGTAGTGCCATCCTCCCCGCTGGCTGTATGGGCGGGTTGTCCCTCGCTGCTGCGTTCTGTTAGGCTATGGAGTACAGGAACAAATGTAGTTGAATGGAAGAGCAGGCGGGTTACACGTTCCACTGTGCCGAGATGTGAGGTGCAGGTGGTGATTATCACCCCGGGGCATGCGCTAGCGCCCTTGACGGGCACTCCAGAACCCGCCAACGCTCGTGAAAACCCGGGTCGGTCGGTCCTCCATTCATCCGACCTCCGGTGTGGATAACGAGGCCACCTTCACAACCCTCTCCCTTCTGTCCCTATGTTGTAATAAGGTAGGGCGGTTCGCTTGAGTTGCTCAACCGCCCCTTAGCCCGGTGCTCATGATGCGTTACGGAACCTCTATCGTGTCGGGGGACCAAGCAGGGCATAGCTAGCGGCATAGGAGCCGACTCGGCATCAGCGGCTTCGTGCCGCACTGGAGTAATCCAATATGTGGTTCCGCACGTTCTACCACTTCTCCGTTCATTTCCAATACTGATCGTGAAACACCATGAGCAGCAGGATGTTGAGGTCCGAAATTCGAAGTGAAATTTTTGATTTGCCTGTTCCTAGTCGTCATGGGAAAGAAAGGCAGAAATAAGAAATAGATTATTCCCTGAGAGCTTGTCCAATACCACCAACTAGTACCAGAAATGCATCTCCTTCGCCCGCGAGAGACTTCTATGCCAGCCGGGAATAACGACTCTGTTATGAAAGAAAGCGGTTCTGAGTATATCCTTACACCCATCTTTCGGTCCTAGACATCAATACTCCTTGGTTTCTGGTCATACCGTTATCACCCGAAGAAAAGAAGACCCGAAGACTCTTGCCTTAGTTTAAGATTGACGTCCAACGGCGTTCCAATCAGTTTGCATCCAGTCATTTCGAATTTAGCAAGCATGTTGTTGACGTACTGACGTTGTGAAACATATATATATGCCAGAAGCTAACTTCAATACTTCTATTCTAAGAAAATACCTGGACTCTCCAAGCTGCTTTATTTCAAACCTTTCAAAAAGGTCGCTACCGGTCACGATCAGGTTGTCCACATAGATTCCGGGTCTTACTAATCCATTCCAGATGTGTGAGAGAAAAGGAGACCAGGAAACCCTAGGGTCGATCGGATCCTGCGAGAGCGTGTGGTCTTCTCGGATACACAGATCGAGAGGCGCGGTTTGGTCATCTGCCCGACCACTGGCCATCAGAGGTGCGTGGAATGGGGGTGTGGGTCATGATTTAATTCAAAAATCGTTCTTTCTTGCGTGATAGGAACAGAGCATCGGGCAAGCAGATTAGCCTTGGCAGCAGCCTATTCTTCTATACAAAGTCGTTTTTATTGCTATTCCTTCTTGTTGATAGGGAAGAAAAAGCTCGAAAGATAGGAGTGAAGGTAAGTCCGATGCTGAAGGAAAGTAAGCGAGAACAAACCTTTCTCGTGGAAGGAAACTGATCAATAAGATGCTTTTCCTAAAAGCACTGGAGTTGATCAAGAACTCGGTTCGAGGGAAGATAGATTAAATAGTTTACTTATTAGGCAGAATAAATTAGCAAACGGATTTTGTAGGTTTATTGATCAGGGTTTGTGAGAAGCAGTTCACAACAATAGAAAGCAGGGACGCCTCGGATTGCTTTTTTACAAGAAAGCATCTACTGAGTGCCTACCCGTTCCCATCGCTACGCTGTTCCCACTAACTATTTACCAAATTCAACTGGGGGGTTGAAGCTTGTGGGGGCGGGTTGTTTGCCCGGGTGACTGATCTCAACCCTGCATGGGCTCTCCACCGGATCTTCTAGAGCTTCCTTTTTTCGCTCCTCCCGGGATGGACTTTGATTGTGTAGGGGGTCATCCAGGGGTATTGAACTCGCTTCACAGCCCCCCCTTGATCTTGATTAGTTAACCGTTCTAAGAAGGAAAGAAAGAAGGGAAAACCCAAAAGTTTACTCCCCAAGAACTTCTTTCCCATTTGAAGGAATCGAGTCGGAAACATGTGGAGCAGCCAATGAAATCCAATTTGATTCATATGAAAGCAGAATTTGTTCGGCACTGAGCCTGCCTCGGCTTAACGCCCACACCGGATATGGACCGAACTGTCTCACTGTCGCTCTAAACCCGCCTCTTTTCCCATGTCAGAGAAAAGGAAGATTCGTGTCTGAAGAGCTGGCTTTTCCGTCCCAAACTCTTCCTCTTTCTTCCATCATCAGCGAGGCACAATTCAGACATAACAAAATAGTGAAAAAAAGAAGTCAAAGAAGAGAAGCTCGTAACAATCGGAAGATTCGTCTTTGACTAATTCAACTATATGAGCGAGAAAGAAAGGCGAGCGTAGGGGAATAAGGGCTTTAGGGCTTCTCATCAGTTAGCCACTATCTAAGGATTCGCAGCTCTCGAGCTAGCTCACTTATTCCGGAAGCTCTCGGCGGTTGAGGAATGAACCAGCGAAGGGTTGAGGAACAGGAACAGTTGACATAGAATGCTTCACATAAATCTTTCTCTGCTCACCGCTACAAATTTACCTCTGGCTTCATTCCTATCGGAAATCTTTCTGTGGGTCTCACTATCGGCTGCCTAACTGTCGGGGACTTCAAAAACGAGATACTAGCGAATCAACTGCTATGTCAGCTGGCGAGGTCGGCCTGGAACTGCACGGGACAGAGGACTTATCGCGAGCGGAGCCTAGAATTAGGGATGGAGCTTTTTCTGCATTGATTATCGGAATTGCCACTTTTGAGACCGATTACCAAGCTAGCAAAACTAGGAATGAGATAATGATTGATCTCTTCTGCAAATTAAAGAGAGGGAAAGAGTAGTTCGGAGATAGAAATTTCTTAAAAGAGAGAAAGAAAAGCCCCTCGAAGACGCCGGACGTAGTTTCAGCCAGAAAAAACCAAAAGCTCTTCTCGGGGGAGGAGCACTAGCATAATAATAAGTAAAGTAGCTTACCGGAAACTTGAATTAGAAAGCCGTTCTCGTCAATGCCAGTAATTGGCCCAGGGTCTGCTCCGAGTGAAGATCTTTTGTTTGAATTGAATCTCGTTTTTGAAGCTTGATGAACGCGGTGCCGGAGAGAGTCTAATGTTGGTTTCCTTCTTTTGGCTTTAAAACATCAAGACGAGGTTCGGCGGGATGAAAGCAATCAGCGGATACTTTAAGGGTATCTGGGTGCCTTACCTTATTCTATCTCTCTCTTTGACACAGAATGAACTTACAGGACAAAAAGGTGAGAAAGGAACAAAAGGAAGGAGTGGAATACTTGGAACGAGAAAGCAAGAGTCAAGAAGCAAGGTAGTGCTAACTCTTCGCCTCAGGTGCTCAAACAAAAGGCGTAGTACGCTCTGACTTATGGTAGCTGCCAGGCCCTCTCTCGATCTTTGGTAAGGGCGCTTGGGGTAAGCCTTTGTTTGAAGGGTGGAGAAAGATGCTTAACACAAACAAGTCGATACAAGAGCTTGAGCCCGCCCCTTTAGTTAAAATATTAGTTAAAATATTCCCTGTTAGATCAGAGATCAAGATAGGCGAGAGAGAACCGACTCTCTAACAAGAAGCGAACGGGTAGGCACCTATTATGTGAAGCTCAAAAGACAGTGGAAACCCTTTCTCACTGCTTGACCAACGCCACCTACTACAAGCTACAAGAATCGATTTTAGAACACAACCAACAACGGAACATGTCCCGACCCGCCCTTCCTTTAACTTCCTTTAAAATCCTTAACCTAAGAAGGGGCTCGCCTTTCCTTCAAGAAAGATTTGCTCGAAATCTAAATAAATCCGGGACTCTGACTTCCTTTCCCGATTGGATGGACTCTCGAACGTAAGGGGTGGAGAAGAAGGTCTTATTGCTGATGATTCCATTGCTGGGACTGGGTATCCATCCAATCTACCCGCTGGCTAATAAGAAGGGAGAAGCAATCCACTAGTCGCTTACTTTTTTTTGAGGATCTCTATTCTGGGGGAAATTCTCGTCTTCAAAGGTTAGAAGGTCCAGTCGTCCAGTTTCAGCAACGGTTGGTCCCATGACATGAACCTTCAGCCACAAGCCTTTCTTTCGTCAATGCCATGCATTTCCTCAGGCTTTCAAGCGAATATACTTGGCCGAACCTGGCCTCTTTTCCTAAGTCGAAGTGAGAAAGGTTCCATAGAGAGATCACCAGATTCACCTTCTTCATTCCGATTCAAAGGAAGCAATTCCCCCTTTCCTTGAGGAGGTTGAGATTCGCTTCTTGAGCCCAGTTTTTTTCCATTACGCTCACGAGCAGAATGAATCTTTCTGCCCGCTTGTTAGAACGTCCCGCTACTTTCTTTCGCTAAACGATTTTTGTTGAAGTTTATGTTAGTAGCTAATAATGGAACTGCTTGCCAGTCTATTCCTAGACCGAGAGTTTTCACCAGTCACTCCGCGGCCTAACTCCAATGATTGAACTAAGGTTTACTACGACTGTCAATCTAACAATTGACTACTCGGTACATACATCAGAATGAACAAAGGAAACTCGGAAATGTACTACACAGAAGAGTCGTCGGGTTAGACAGAGTGTGGTCCTTCTTTTACTCCACACTGACACTCAATCCAAGCAGAAAAGATCACTGCTGGCAGCCTACCACCTTTGACTCCACTATGGAAGCAGGCTCTTGATGCTCAGCCAGGATGCAAATCGAGTAGGGCAAAGTAGAGAAAACCAAAGAAGATAGGCAGTCAGCCGAATCTTTCTCTCATATTGGGAAAATGACACACCGGATTTCCTACTTTGTACCCGTCTAGGATCCTTGAAGTGAGCCCGAGCTAACCGTTAGACATCATGCTTTTTCTTCGGAATTGCCAAGGAGTCATTGAGTGCGTTTTGGAAGCAGAAAGAAGACATCTACATATAAAGTAAAGACGGACGCCGGGATCTAAGATCGTCGATTCCCGTAGTCTAACCGAATTCATTCCTTGGCACCAGTCAGTGGGCGTACTCACAAGTAAGTAGGTTTTGTTCATTTCATGATCATATATTGGCATATGATTAAAATAGTATTTCCACTCGCAAGAAAGAATTCGAAATCGTTGAGTCCATTCTCATATAACGAGAAACTATTCTTCTTCACCTCCTCTCAGTCGAGCTGCTTCGAAGCTACATCTCTAAGGGAAGAGAAGAGGGAAGGGAGCGTCTTCGGTTGAGTAAGACTACTCTCGCTCTATAAGATCCAGCAACTTTAGGGCTGTTGTTAGCTTGGGCTCGGTTAGATTTACTTGAAGGAAAGGGAAGATATTACCGCGGAGCGACTCTGAAAGCTTTTTCAGGTCACAGGTGTAAAGACCAACCATGCTTAGGAGATTCTGCGGAGGTGATTAATCTCCTCTCCTAGGTTGTTTTCGAAAATCAATCAAAGGAGATGCGCCCCGGGTGGGCTTTGTGATGTTTATCAGAATAAAATATGGCGCGAGACGCACAGAGATAAGAAGCAAATGTACCATCATGCTTTCAGCCTGAACATTGAGGATAACTATTGGGGCACTACGCGCCACGAGCTTGACCAATTGGTGCTTTTTTTCTACCTTGTCTTAATTAATATCAGTATAAAGCAACCCTTCAACTAATTAAGAAAGGAAGGCCATATCCTATGCTAAGTACTGAATCGAACTACCGAACAAAGGCGGTGAATGGCTTTTAGCAAGCCCCTCCTGGTCATTCGACCGATCAAGCTATTTGATACTAAAAATCTATATCTTTCAAGAGTGGGAAAGAACAATAGCGCTCAGAGCGAGAGAGTCAAGCATATCGCATATCATAGTAGTTATGGAGTTGAGGGAACAAAGTCTTTTTTATAGTAACCTATCTGTCTGTTATACCGATTCTAAGCCAAAGACCCAAAGAGAAAGAGATCTGTGTACGTAGGCAGTCTCAACTTCTACCTGGAGTGTATAGTGCTCACCCTCCTTTCCCGGTGATTCTTCCTCGTTTTTGCTAATGCCTTACCTTCCTACTTCTTCCTTGGATCGAGTTTCATTACCAGTGAGGAAGTATCTAGCTTCGGTAATCCCCCTCTCGATGCCGCTACATATGTTGAGTCAAGGGATGTCCCTTCTTTCACAACCGAATCCCTTCGCCTTCCCAAACGTCTTAGTGAAGTTCCTAAATAAGAGAATGTGACATTAGTTTGAAAATGAATATCCGAATGAAAGTTCCTTGCCTTGAGTTCTCTTGTGGTCTAAGTCAGGCATTGGGTAAGCAGCGGAGGTAAAAGGTCTATACCCATTGCCGTAGCGGCTAAGGGTTCCCTTTCTTTCTTGTCCACCCTCCCTTCTCTCTTGTACCCTGGGTTCGGTACAAAGAAAACTAAGAAAATAGAGAATTGCGTAAGAGAATCTCATTTCTCTTTACCATCAATCTTCTTCTTATTATAGGATGAATCAGATTAACTGACTCCACCGGCTCCTTCTCTGCCTGAAAGTCCCAGAGCTGATGAAATAGCTGTTCTGTCTTCTTTCTTTCTTTTACCACCAGAAGCGGATAGGAGTACTCCAGCACTACCACAGCTTAGTGATTCAACCACGGCGGATATTTACTCAACTGCGGTTACACCAAGAACTCCTATTGCTTCAAGAGCTGATGAAATTGCTTGATTCACTGGGCTGGGCTAAACCTTCGACACCAGCACTGGATTTGCACAAAGAGAAAGACAAGACCGTCTAAAGCGCAAAGCCCTTATTGTCCAATCCCCCTCACAGCTGCCTATTCTGTAACAATCGATGCATTTTCCTTATTCTAATAAAGAATTATGTCATTTCCTTGCAGAAAGAGTCTATTGAAGGTTAAGTTAGCCCTCTAACTCGGCTAGTGACACATCAGACCTCTTTCTTTTTTAGAAAGGCCTTGATTTAAGCATCAAAACAAGAGTGACAGGGGTACCAGTAAGTTACTATATTTTATTTACCTATTGTTGGCATCTCATCTCTTTCTTCTTTCCCAAATCGACTGCCTAACAAGCAAGTACGGAATCAGCTGTGGTCAATCTCCCGAAGCAGGCACCATGAAGAGAGTGAGTGACCTACTGACCTACTAAGAGGAGTGACGTTTTCTTCTGGTTCAATCCTTTCATACCTTAATTCCACTGTGCTTTCAAGAATAGCATGAAGTCAGCTTTCAGTAATTGCATGGGTTGATTCGGGAAGTCAAGGCATGAAGAAAGCAATGAAGGAAGCGTTAGGAGTGAAAGCCAGTTCTTTAGTTGAAGAAAGAAGGGAAGGCTTACACAAACTAATCCCCATCTCCTCGATCTACTTACCAATTGAAGGCCCTCGACTTCTCCTAGGGTACAGTTGAATGAGAAAGGCTTTGATGATGGAATGCTAACCACCTTGGAATGATTACCGAATGCACAGCTAATGGACTGCTTACGAGATAGGGGATATGGTGCCAAAGGAGCGGTGAGCTGGAAATGGGAGTGGGAATGAGGATCCACACCTTCCCTTCCTAACACCGTTACGCGAGTGGCTCACTACTTCACCAGCTAACAACCTTACTTTCGTAGACTGATTGTAGTTCTCTTTCCCATCGTTGAAGTTTATCCTGAACATGCTAACTACTTGACTGAGACTGACCTACTTCACTTCCTTACCTCCTCCCCTTTCTTCTCACTTGACTGGTGAGCTACTTACTATCATTTCATGATGTTCTTTTTTCAATTATTCTTAGCCTTGGAATTTATTTAAAGGGCGTCGTAAGGCCTTGTATTTTCAGCATTTGGTGGATAAGGTCCATGCGAAGCTCGCTGGTTGGAAAGGCCGTATGTTGAGCCCGGGGGGAAGACTGATTTTAAATCGATTTCTCAATTCTCATGTTCTAATTTCTTTCTAATGGGGCATCCTCTTATCTTGTTCGTATTCTAGTTAAAACCTCTTCTGATAGGTAGGTTCCTATCCTTTATCTATCAGCAAATGGATTAAATTCACTTGTCAGAATCCATATACGGAACTACGTAAAATCAGGCCATGGTCGCAGCATCTGAAATCGTTTGTTCACCCGAAAGTCAGTCCTCTCTCCACGCTAAAACGCTAAATCATTTTGGCTCTTTCACACAGCATCGAGGGCTTTTTCATAAGAAACAGCGTCCACTTCGATAGCTTTCCATAGTCTCTTTCATACATCGTTCCGGGGTCTCCAACCCCCTTTTCCGGCTGACCTTCTTTCCTCTGCTTCCTTGTGCTTCTGAGATCGCTAGCAATTTGCCATTGACTGATTCACTAAGCCAAGCATTGGAGCAAGCTAGGAAGACCGCTTTTTCCATCATCCAAGTCCATCTCCGGCCCCCTTCTTCCTAAAGCCCCGCTCCAGCCTGCTCCTTTATCTGTCTTATAGTCGGCTCCCCATTCATCTTCTGTCTCCCACGGATAGGTGCCTTTCGGGAACGTCTCTCTCCGCTACTCCCTTTTTGCTCATAAGTAAGTAAGCTCTTCTCCACGGCATATTTTGACTCTGACCTTCGCTTCCTTCATTCGGTTTCTGGTTCTTGGCTGAACCAACCAGTAGGTCCTTCGACCCTCAAAGCAATACGGTATGCTGCTTCTACGCTGTCCAGCAAACGCAAATGCAATTCGTGCTCAGAAAAAGTCAGCTCGAATATTGCCTCTTGTCTCCCTCCTTCACTCTATATCGTAGAGACAATAGGTTAAACTCCTCCATGTACTCTCTCATAGAGATAACAAAAGAAAAACAACCTTGTCTCAGATTCTTAAACTTATTTAATAAGTCTGCTTCGACATCACCTGGTAGAAATGACTGACTTAAGATAGAGCCCTAACAGAGTCCATTCTCCGAATAGTAACACGGTAAAGCCAAAGATCTGATTCACTAGCAAATCCAAGCAGCATGCCGCAGGTGACTGGCTAGAACCTCGCATTGCTGGATTGGAAGAACGCACGTCCAAGGTTGAAGCTGATGTCGGGAACCTTAGCGAACAGCTAGACAACTTAATGCAGGAAAATGCTGAGATTACTCGTGCTGCCAAAGCTATGATCGAAGAGCTTAGTAGCACGTTGAAGGGTTCCAAACCTCACCCAAAGTCTGTAAGACTTGTTGCGGGGTTTTGTGTAACGAGAGCTGCGTGGAGTTATCACCGGGATTGGAAGCGGGGAGTTAGTCGCTCACGAAGTGACTTCAAGGGTAAGAGTCAGAGTTGTCGCTTTCCTTTTTCTCGTGCTAGTTCGAGTTCGGGATAGCATATGGTGCTAGTCGATTTCCAGTTTCTAGTCTTATAGTAGGAGTAGCTATTCAACTCTCGCTAGGGAAACCACGGATATAGTAGTTTAGGAACACGCTTCTATTAGGATGGACACGCTTCTAACATTAGTATCCTTATCTGTCCTTTCCTTGTATAAAAGGAGTGAGCGAGCAATACACATAGCTCTCGAACGTTCTCCTCGAGTAGTTTCCTTCAACGCCAGGCAGCCATTACATTAGGCTACTACCTTTCATGGGCGTTGTTTTCGCTTTCCCACCATGTTATGGTGTGGATGGCGGCTGACTTAGCAGGGCATCAGGGTCAGTTTAGAGACTACGCTTTGTTAGGCGATGATATAGTTATCGCCAATGAAGTGGTGGCTCTTCAGTACGCTAGAATGGTAAAAGAGTTTGGGGTTGATATTTCTGAATGAACGACTCTGCCTTCTCTTCGGAGAGAGTCCCTCTTTCCAATGGCTTGACCGGGCGTAACTCCTCTCTTGTAGAGGTAGAAGCGGAAACTACATAAGATATAGTCCGGGACTGCTTGATCTGCAACTGGTTAACCAACCAATTGACTAAATTCTTTAGGAGGTAGACCTTGAGCCTTCTTGCATCTTCCTTTTGATACTTCCTTTTCGGGACCGGGCCTGGGATCAGGGCTTTTAGGAGCCCAAGTCTTAAAAAATCCATTACAAGGTTTGGAACCCTAGCTTTTGAGTCGGAGTTAAGAAGGCAAAAAGGCGGTCTTTCACGGGTCAATGTGCGGATTCACGGGATCAATGGATCAGAAAGGGAGGGACTTCGGATTTCGATCTTCGACTAAGTAAGCGCTGACAGCTTTATCGCACCTGCCCTAGGATAGGTTAGAAGGAAGTTCCTAGCCTCTACACATCCAAGAAGGGGGTCGAAGAAGAAAAGAATTTATTGCTCCTAGCAGCTGCTAGCACTTCTGGTAGCTCTTCGCTTGCTCTTTGTACTATAGTCTCCTCTATTAATGCTCTATTCCCTCATTTCATCTTCGAAAGGTACTCACCTGTGAAGTAGTTGTTAACGGATGTCTTCTCCTGACACTAGCTCTGAGACTACTTCATCTCGGTAATAGGAGACAACCCGACCTTTTGAGGACGAAAGATTGTCCCCAAATGATTGAGCAAGATCTCCACAGCCTGGGTATTCTCAACCAACGCGCTAGCCTAGGTGTGGTCCAGACCTATCTTCATTTTATGCCCAAGAACCAATCGAAACGAAAGTTGAGGTTGTTCTGACCCGGTTCTTTTGCCCAGCAAGAGATATTGATAACTCTAAATAGAAAAGAGAAGTCCAGCAGGGTAAGGATAGGTATCGGGCTTTTTTTCCTTCCCCCTTTAGATCGACAGTTCTCCTACCATGAAGAAGTGCATTCTTTCTTTCATTACTTATCCGTATTACTGTAAGAAATCTATCTTACTTTTAGAAACTACGTACAATTGTCACTGAAAAAGTCCCTTAGTTCACTTGACCATCGATCAGTTAACAAACAACCAAGCCAGAACTCATTTTGAACTCCATTCGTAACAACTATGAAACTACTAGTTACACTAACTGATGTCAAGTCTTTCCTTGGGTAAATGTTCGAGATGGCTAGAACAAGGAAGTCCTTTGAAAGGCCTAGCTTCTTCTTAAACATTTGTGCATTACTTCTCTTATCTTACGAGATTGGATCTCTAGTGCACTCTCTATGGTAGTACATCTACCTCCAAGAGCTTCCGCCCAGACTTTGACAGTCCATATTGAATTAAACAACTATTCTTCCTAGAAATCCCTAAGATCAGGACGATGGACAAGATCAGCTTACAAAGGAGCTCCTTACATAAAGCATGAATTCTTGTCATCGGCAGAAGACGGAAGAGACGGGGGAAGGAGACGCAGAGACCTATCATTAAGCGGAGTTCTGGAGGCAAGCAAAGCGGAGGCGAGGCACCTATTGCTATGCCTGAGATATAGAGATCTTGTTGGATGAATCGATCAGGCTCCTCCACGCAGGAGTGATGGACTGGTCCTTGGGTGAAAGCGAGAGAAGGAGCTATGCGTGAAAGGTGTGCGAAATGCAAGGTACGCAATGGAAGCTGGAGAATGAATTTCAAGGCTTTGATTATGTCTCTTTCTAGATTCGGAATTCCGCTAGTACCATTTCTCCAGAAGACGCCAGACGGAAGAGAGTCCAGGATCTAAGCCTTTGAATCGAATTGGATGTGTTAAGCATAACATTAGGTTCACCCTTCAAATCATGCTCAAAAGCCGAGTTATAGCCACTCAAAAAGCTCTTTTATCGAACTATACGAAATACTTAAAAAGTAGACCTCAAAATGTTCGATCTAAAGGCATTCGTGTAAAATTCCCCTATATGGAGTAAAAAAAAAGAACTCATTTTTGTTTGCACGAGCATCATGTCCGATCCCTTAGTTCTTCTTTCCTCGACGTATGGAGTCTCGCTTCGTTGCTTGAGAGTTGAGGGCTGACTGAACCCGCGGGACTCAATTCGGAAGTGGATCAATAACTCCTTAGCTAAAGAATGAATCGACCAGGCGCGATAGAAGGTTCAGGGAGACCAATTTGAGATTTCCTACTAGATGGCATCCGTCCATATCTGATACCACGGCCCGAATTTCCTAGGCCTTTTGACCCGAAGTTCTTTGCTTCTAAGATCCGAATCCGAGATAGCTCAGAGAAGAGATCCGATGGCTGGCCTTTCCGTAGAGGAAAAAAGAAAGACTTTTCATAGTTCCCTAAGTGGATTTAAAATAGTCTCTTTCCACCTTGTCTTTCTGTATTTCGTATCCAAAAAGGTCTCAACCCCTTCTGCCTTTGGTTTTATCCATGGGATCAGTGGTTCCTTAGCTACCATGTCTTTTGGCTTCCTTTGTCGTGTCGTTGGGGTTTACAATGAACCTTGTGACTCATTCCTTCGGGAAAGAATCTTAGATACCCGTGCCCAAGGTCGAATATGACGACTCGTAGTCCGTCAGCTTCTTTCTCAGGTAGTAATCTTTCCTTTCTCGGGGAATGAGCACACCTTCAACTAGTCACCAGTGCCCTTTCTGTCTCTGCCAGCTCGTAACCTCGCTCCTGACTATAAATATTCACGGCTTATTCATAATCAAGGCTGCAACCTCCTAATCAAGGAGTGGAATTCTCTGCTCCCCTCGGAAAACTCCATTGCTTTGACCATCCTCAATGACCTGCTTCCACTCGTTTCTACTACTAGTAGAGATAAAAGAAAGAGTGGAGTATACGAAACGAGATAAGAGAGCGAGTGGAGCCAAATACATGAAGAAAGGTATACTGTAGAGCTATCACTGCTTGACTGCTTCACTGCTATAGTGAAGCTCTTACTGCCTCTCGTGAGAGAGATCCTTGAGTGGAACCGAGGCCGCTGGAAGTTGTTAGCTAATCAACTTGCTTGCAAAGCGGCGTGAAAGCGCGAAGCCCCTTGCACACCTTTTTTAGCCGGCCGGTAACTAAACGGCTAGCATGGCTTTCTAACCGGCCTTCTCTTTAATAGAAATTTCAAGGAAAACGACCATCACGTATTTAAGGTGATACGGCAGAAGGATTTTCGGTTACCTTTCTTTGCAACTGTCCAAGAGGGACCTTTTTTTGTTACCGCGGTATGCATCAGAACGGGAGAATAAGAATGAATCCCGGGTCCAACGTAGATCTTTAGAAGAATGCCTTCGATCGATTACAGAGACAGGACAGGGGCAATAGTTTAGGATAGATGGAAGAGCCTTAGGACGAAGTAGGGTCTTGTTCCCCGGAAGCAAGTACTGAATCTCTTTAAAGAGAGTAGATTCGTTCAATATCCAAGTGAGAGCACTGAGACTCGGTTGACAAGCGCATTGGCAAGACCGGAGGGGCTAGGTCGGAAATCAGGGTGGTTGCACGTTGCTTTGTATTTAAAGCAGTGTGCGGCCTCTTTGCAGAAGGCCTATGCTGGCGATAAGGTGAAACCCGAATTGCTACCAGTGCCAGTCTCTCTCACTAGGAGCGGTTACCCTCGTATCATCCCATTAAACCATAGAAGATTGATATTACGGAAGGATGACAGAGCTGATATTTTTGTGCAATTGTATTTGTCGTTCTTCTCCTTGTCTAAGATTATTGTCTTAGCCAAGCGAGTCCGAAAATCTACTTTGACATCCATTATCCGTCCTGTTGATGATATCGAAGCCGTGACAGAGGTGGTCTCGGACCCTTCAAAAGTTTGAATTTCGTATATAATGTAGAAGTCAAGATCAAAGTTCTGTTAGGTTCTTAGTAGCAATCGGCGAGCAGCTCTTCTTATTTCCCCTTATTAACGCGAAGGTAATATAAGGAAGAGAAGACTTGTTTTAAAAGTCCTCCCACCAAAAACGGAACTCTCGATGCAACCATTTCAACCCACTATCCTTTTGAAGCGGATAGTTCACAGTGCTTATTATAGAGATATTAGAAAAGAACAAAGAAATGTTTCCAAATGAGCTTTTTTCGGCCTGAGAGCCGTTTTTAAGTGCGGTAGAAGAGGCGCTACCGCAAGTTCCTCCATCCTTCGAAATGGAAGAATGAAACCACTTGCCTACAATGGAAGTGGACAATAGAATGGTTGTGCCGCCCAATACCCATCTGCGGGATATTGTTGGGGCCGCAACATGCTCATCTTCTGTGGCACCAACCGCTACAGAAGAACTCCCAATGCCTTTTTTTGCTCAAACAACGAACCTGGGAGCCTTTCGGGGGGGAACCGGTGGGCCCTTGCCCGGCGAATCCTCTTCTTCCTTTTCGGTCGAAGGGGAGGTCTCGCGGGATGCCATTTGGGATGCTGTTGCTGTTACAGAAGAAAAACGGCAAAGGCAATCCCTTCTTTTTTCCAAGCTCTGGCGATCGGAGCATTTTTGCTCTGCCTCTAGTTCTAACGAGGACGACGATCCCGAAAGAAAAAGAAGGGAAGAAGCGCTCTATTGTGGTCATTGGCTCACGTTGGCGAAAGTGCTACGCTACATAGGGGAAGACCTGAAAGCACACCACCAGAAGTGGAATTGTGCGCTTGCTAAAGTAGTTCCAAAAAAGGGAAGAGATTTGCTATATTTAATTAAGCTCATAGACGAGCTAGAAAGCGAGGGCAGTGGGAGCGATATCTTCAAAAAGGTGGTTGATAAATTGTTGAAATAATCAGGTGCTTTCTTTTTGTCGGTATGCCGCTCCGCGAGCAAGGAGCGAGAGAACCAAGTGGGCTGTGGTGATGTCAGAATTTGCACCTATTTCTATCTATTTAGTGATCAGTCCGCTAGTTTCTTTGATCCCACTCGGTGTTCCTTTTCCATTTGCTTCCAATAGTTCGACCTACCCAGAAAAATTGTCGGCCTACGAATGTGGTTTCGATCCTTTCGGTGATGCCAGAAGTCGTTTTGATATACGATTTTATCTTGTTTCCATTTTATTTATTATTCCTGATCCGGAAGTCACCTTTTCCTTTCCTTGGGCAGTACCTCCCAACAAGATTGATCTGTTTGGATCTTGGTCCATGATGGCCTTTTTATTGATTTTGACGATTGGATCTCTCTATGAATGGAAAAGGGGTGCTTTGGATCGGGAGTAAAAAGTACTGAAAGGGCAATAATCGGGGTTTTGGACAAAGGAAAGAGCGATGCCTACATTAAATCAATTGATTCGTCATGGTAGAGAAGAAAAACGGCGCACGGACCGTACTCGAGCTTTGGATCAATGTCCCCAGAAGGAAGGAGTATGCCCACGTGTTTCAACGAGAACGCCGAAAAAACCTAATTCAGCTCTACGTAAGATAGCCAAAGTACGGTTAAGCAATCGACATGATATATTTGCTTACATTCCAGGCGAAGGTCATAATTTGCAGGAACATTCTACGGTCTTAATAAGAGGGGGTAGAGTGAAAGATTTGCCAGGTGTGAAATCCCATTGTATTCGAGGAGTCAAGGATTTGCTGGGAATTCCGGATCGAAGAAGAGGCAGATCCAAATATGGTGCAGAAAAACCCAAATCGATATGAATAGAAGATGCCTATCAAACTTCTTTTTTAGTTTTGCAAGACATTTACCGAGGAAGCTGAATCTCTTTTGAAAGAAGCTATTCAGGAGCAAATGGACCGTTTTAACCTTCAGGAACAGGTATAAAAAATCAAAAATGGATGACTTACTTTCTTTTGTCTTAAAAAAGTAATTAAGCGTCTTGAATTCAAATTATTCAAAAGGTTTTTTCTTGATATCGAAATCTATAAAATATATGGAAACAATTTGCGTCCAATAGGATTTGAACCTATACTAAAGGTTTAGAAGACCTCTGTCCTATCCATTAGACGATGGGCGCTTTGCGTTCTGATTTTTTCATATTTTGACTTTCCCACCTCCTTTGGTTGAAAAAACAACGAATCGGGTTGTATGGGAGATCATTTTTGAAATTGGATATTCGAAATTGTATATTAGCCCTACCCTAATACTAATCTAATAGCTATATAGAGTATAGACTCTAAACATTTAAACGAAAAGCGGGTAGCGGGAATCGAACCCGCATCGTTAGCTTGGAAGGCTAAGGGTTATAGTCGACGTCGATTCAACATTTTGATTTAAACGGAACGTCTCTAATTCAAAACCGAACTCGAAACTTTGGTTTCATTCGGCTCCTTTATGGATGTGAACAATATTGCAAATAAATTCGAACCCATAACATCTATGTCAGCTTTTTGTCTGAATAGAAAAAAAAATGACTCGCTTTCTAGATGATCCCTCTAAAAGAGAGTGATTATACCAATCTTTCTAGTTACTTCGTTCTTTATTTTTACTTGAGAAGATCCTGAGGAAAGCGATTTTATTTCCACCGAGTTAAAACAATAGGTTGATGTCTCTAGTAAACTACAGTCATCGTTTAATAGCTATTTTGCTTCCATTTTTCTATACGAAAAAAGTGGAAGATTTAGTTACGATTCGAAACCTACTTTCTATCTACATCCATGGATACTTTACTCCTACTTAGGCAAGTATTAATATTCTAATCTAATTCAATCCAATTCAAATTCAAAGGTCTCTCGACCCTTTCATAACTACCTAATGGAGCTCTATCCCACATCTTATCGGTACCCTTGTTGGTGACTCTTTCTTAGTAAGATAGGTGCTTAACGCCCTATGCAAGGTGCTTGCTGCTCGCCCGCTGTCTACTAAATGAGCCTTTACTGCCCGCCCGGCCCCTATCTTTAATCTTAAGTAAAGTGAAGTAAAAGCAATGAAGTGAACAGCCCAACCTCTTTGTTTGAAGCTTTGCCAGGCATATTCATATGTTGAAGCTTTGTTTCCCCTAATTCTGAAACACAACAATCAATAGACTTTTTTCTATACTATAGGAAAAAGCTTCTCTTTGATAGCGGTCATAGGGGAGATCTGATCGTAGATAGAGACTTAAACCTGTGCGGGGGTAGGGGCGGATGTAGCCAAGCGGATCAAGGCAGTGGATTGTGAATCCACCACGCGCGGGTTCAATCCCCGTCGTTCGCCCATCAACAAATGGACCATTTGTTTCGGAGAGACAAGACAAAACCAAAAATTCTTTGTTGTTTTGTGTAACTTCGTTCGTCTAAGAACTAACTAATAAAAGGACAATATACAGGATGGGTAGAAAAGCCTTGCTTCAGGTAAACTGAAGAATATAAAAAAATATACCAATCCTAAGAATCCATAGTATTCATTGTAGATCCAAGACAGCACTAGAAAGGTTGGTTTAATTCGTCGATTTTGTATTTCAAATCTTCTCTACTTAGATTAAGTCTGTATTTATCCAAAATACGTGCAATAGAATCTTTGTATTCGGCTCAATCCTTTTAGTAAAGGGCCGAGTTCCATTCAACTAAGAAAACAAAAGGTAATTACTACGGATCAAAAGTATCCACTGCTTGAAAATGAAAGATGATCTCTTTCCATACCTCGCAAGCAGCCGCTAGAAAATGACTCCATTTACTAGCCTCGCGGATAATTTCATTACCCTCAGCAGCAAGATCACGCCCCTCGTTCCGAGCTTGTACGCATGCTTCTATTGCTACTCGATTCGCTACAGCACCTGGCGCATTACCCCAAGGGTGTCCCAAAGTTCCTCCACCGAACTGTAGTACCGAATCATCTCCAAAGATCTCCGTCAGAGCCGGCATATGCCAAACGTGAATACCTCCTGAGGCTACGGGTATAACACCCGGTAGAGAGACCCAATCTTGAGTGAAATAAATACCGCGGCTTCGATCTTTTTCAATATAATCATCGCGCAGTAAATCAACAAAGCCCAAAGTAATATCTCTTTCTCCTTCAAGTTTCCCGACTACAGTACCGGCGTGAATATGATCTCCGCCAGACATACGTAAAGCTTTAGCTAGTACGCGGAAGTGCATACCATGATTCTTCTGCCTATCAATAACTGCATGCATTGCACGGTGAATGTGAAGAAGTAGGCCATTATCTCGGCAATAATGAGCCAAACTAGTATTTGCAGTGAATCCCCCTGTTAAGTAATCATGCATTACGATAGGAACTCCCAATTCTCTAGCAAATACAGCTCTTTTCATCATTTCTTCGCAGTAGCATTCACCCTTTTCTTTTTCCTCTTTCAGCCTGCGCTTTTTTGAAATAAAAGAAATTCCATTTCCCTCTTCCCCAGCAAATCTGCGGCAACCAAAGGGGACGTAGGGGGAGATGAAACATGGCCCAATTCCTCCAGTCAGGGCTAACAGGTACTACACCCGCCTTCTCAACGAGACTCCCTAGATACCTAACCCGGGAATCCAGTTCAAACCAGATAGACAATAAAAAAACAGGAAAAAGTGACAATAACAAGGGAAGATCCAGACACGAGACCCTAGAAGGAGACAACCACAGGAAAAAGAACTACTTAGTCCTTCTACAAAGGACAAGCACCTTACACAGGCACAAGCAAAGAGAGCCTAAGCCAGGAGCACTTACTCAAGACAGTTAATAAGACTTTCTGACAGCTTCATTCCCTATCTTCAATCCAGCAATTCACTAAACATTACAGATAGAGATATAGAAAGTTTCAAGTCAAGCATCAAAATAACAGGGGGAAATTTCCTTAGGACAATCCAACAAAACCAGTTACATTGACATTCTCTTTCCTTAAATTGCATTTTAGATGAAAATTCGTTTTTATTAGAAGTTGGACCAATAATACATATTTAGGGCAGAGCGGAACCTCAGGCCCTACTACCAAAGGACAATATCCGCCGAGCCTTGATACCAATCAAACGAGGATTCATACAGCATTCCTACGAAAGAAAAGAGACTATGAGAATATGCCAAGAAAAAATCCGGTGCCGGTGCTAATTTCATCTCTGCCGAGCCAAAAAGGTTGACCCAGAAGTTGCAATTACAGTGAAGTTGGAATAGCTTTCTATCCCGGCACGCCAGTTTTCGAGGAATGAACATGTTGCTACTGTAACTAAGCGGACAATGCGCAAGAAAGAAGATCTTAGTAGTGTTTTATAAGAAAGTTGTCTTGAGAAGACTTGCTTGGCATCGGTATGGGCTACGACGAAGTTACGTCATTACATGATAGCTTACCAGGTTCTTATTATCTCTAGGCTTCTAATAGCTTCACTTCGTTCTACTTCGCTTTATTCTTATAGCTCCGCTTCGTTCGTTCAAAGAAGATGAATTCGCTTATTCACACATTGGGCGCATAAGCCGCTTACTCCTCTCCATGGCTTCAAAGGTTTTTGAAGTAAAGTGATTATCCAGCCTGGAATAACCCCAGCTTTGGGGAATGAGCAGAAGAAGCTAAAGAGACTTCCATTTGATGGAGAAAGAAGAAGAGAATCGCTGCAGCTGCAGCGAATGGTTGAGAGCAGCAAAAACTTCTGAGAAAGGCTAGTCTATAGAGGGTAAATCCCTAACACCCAATAGGAATTAAGTATGCTGTTAGCAAGCAGGCCTACATTCAGAAGAACTCAAGGGGATGTTCCATTATCGCATATATGATGGGCGGCAGGCCTTGACAGAGAGAGATTGCTTCGTGTCCGGCTGCCATGGAGCTTTTGACTCACTCCAAAGGCTTTTTCACAATAAGGTTCCAGTCGGTGGGGGGAGAGAGACCTGGTCCTAAACTCGGGCCATTGGTATGTTGGTGGTAGACCCCCCTTATCATCAAAACCGTTGGGATTCACAAATAGAAGGATCCCCTCCAAGAGATCCCGAAATGGGTAAGATTCCCCTGGGCTAGGTGGGGGAACACAGGTGTGATGACGAGTTAAGCAGTATTGCAAGCTTGGTTAGCCCACCCCTCTTTACATGGACGAACAGACACTCCTCCAGAAAGGGCATCTGTTCGCAAGGGTATGTATCATGATAAGTGCAGAATCCAGATTCGTGGATTCGGTGAGGATACTGGGGGAGAATGGATAAGAGTTTTAGCAAGAGGTTTGCTATGAATGGCGTCTTCCCCATTGCATGGAGTGCAAGGTTTTTTGACACTCTGATAAAGCTTGTGAAATGCAGGGTAATGCGGGATTGAAGCTTACCCAAAGAAGGGGGGGAATAGCGAGAAGCATCCAATATCATTGAGATTCCGGTGGATGTAGACCCGATAGGTGGCACAAGCGACTCGCCCTCAGTCTCTTACAGGACCTGATTAGGGTTGAACAGGTCAATTATGGCTAACAGTACTCAGGTCCAAACCTGTCATGCTATTCACCGCAAGGAAATGCAGGTTAATGAAGAGGCCCGTTTAACCTCCTTCCAAGATTTTATGATTCTATACCAGCTTACCAAACTGACAATTTCTCGTTCTATTGGATCGTTGTGAGTCCCGTTGAGTGAGATTGGTTCACTCCGTCCTACCTTGACTTCTTCTTCGGACTTATTCCTTCTCCGGAATGAAGTAAGAATTCCCAAGAGCTGCAACAACTACGAAGTAAGGCGGGTGGGAATAGAGCACTGACTTTTACACAGGCTAGGAGAACAGTAAGGGCTGATTCAACTAGCATTGGTTACGTCCTTCTTTCAAACAGCGTCTGATTGAACACTTAGAAAAATCTTTCACAAGGCTAGCGGGAAATTCAATAGCAACTGGCATCCTTTCCTTCGTGGCAAAGAGCCTATTCGTTGCAAGCAGATGCTGCATTTCTTCTATTATAGTATAGGATACGACGCTGGTGGTATCCTATAAGAAGATCAAGGCTGCTTTTAGGAGTCATCCTTTTATCACATCTCAACTCTTGATCTTTCTCGCCATCTCTATCATACTTGCTTGACCAGAAGAATAGCGTAAGCCCTTACCACGTGTCAAGTTGAATAAATGAATGCAGCCTCAACCGTAAGTAACTTAGTGCT